AATATATATTATATATTGAAATAAATTTTAAGAATTTATTTAATAATTTAGTTGTTAATTTAGATATTTAATTTAAATTTAGGTTTCTTTATATTAGTTTTTATTGAATAGTTTTAATTGAAATTCTTTTTATTTTATTAAATTTAATAAAATAAAAAGAAGTCTATTTTGTACTCTATCCCTTATTTTATCCTTACGAAATATCAGATCAAATAGAATGGTTAGAAGGGATATAATGAAATTCTTTGATTGGCTCTTTCCACAAAACAAAGGAATGGTCCATTTTTTATTTGACTAATGAGGCCAAAAAACAATAACAATTAATATTAATTAAAAATTTATTATAACAAATAAAATATAAATATTATAAACTAAATCTAAATAAAGGCGCCTTCTTTTAATTTATTTTATTCGAAACGCCCCGTGATCTTCAACCAATTATGTGCTTCAATATAATTACCAGGAGTAAGTGCTAGAGCCTGTTTCCAATACTCAGCAGCTTGATCAAACCAAGCCTCCGCAATTTCAGAATCGCCCTGGTGAATGGCCTGTTCTCCTCGGTCGGAATAGGTAGATTAATTCCTTCCCTTAGAACCGTACTTGAGAGTTTCCTACCTCATACGGCTCAGCAATTCTTTTGGTGTCCCGTTATCATATCTAACGAATGGGCTTTCTCGCGTATCTACCCCATTTTCGGGTTAACCAAAGAGGTTCATTATATGAGTTTTAAACTGAAATTTGGATTCAATTTGGAGTAATAATCCGTTTTATTTCGTTTTATCTTTTTTCCCACCTTCAGAAGAAAAAATTCCCCTATCATTCGATTTTCTGAAAGGTAACTATCTCGGTTTCGTATATCAATTTATATAGAATCTTTGAAAAAGACTTTCCTTCCTAAGAAAGAAAAACTTACTATCTTTGGGATCTGATCCTACACCGCTGCTCAAGACTTTAGTGGATCAACTCTATTACATAAGTGGATTCCTATTTTATCTCACATCACGAGATAAGTATATCTACCATCATGACATAAGTACGCAGTTATTATTGTATTGGCCCAAAATCTCGCCAATTGATCTTTACGGTGCTTCCCCTACCAATTAGATTCTTTTTTTTATCCATAGAAATAAAGTAGCTAGGTATATCTATTTATTTTCTTCATATTTCAACTTTTATGAATATAAAGTTTCTTTCTTTGCTACAGCTGATAAAAATCGTTGTTTTAGACGATGTATATGTAGAAAGCCTTTTTTTTGTTTTTCTTTTTTTACTTCTATAGTGAAGATAGTCGCACGTAATGACAGATCACGGCCATATTATTAAAAGCTTGTGGTAAGAATGGATTTCGTTCTAGTGCTCGAAAATAATATTCCAAAGCTTTCGTATGTTCTCCATTACTTGTATGGATAAGACCTATATTATAGAGTATATAACTTCGATCATAAGGATCAATTTCTAGTCGCATAGCTTCATAATAATTCTGTAAAGCTTCTGCATAATTTCCTTCGGATTGAGCTGACATCCGTTACGGTCGCCATTCAATTAAAAGAATCTCCGTTCCAAAACCGTACGTGAGACTTTCACCTCATACGGCTCCTCCCTTATGTGCATAAGGAGAATATACATGAAATCAAAAAGATGAAAATATTCTCATTATGGACTGAGCAGGGCTAGTGTTTTTACAAGAAATCTCTAGCCAACCTTCCTGCAAGAGATCTTTTCTTAATATCAAAGGTGTTGAGACTAGATAGAAATGAGAACTCGAGCAATTTCTTTGTTTTCAACGCCTCCTAATTTCCAGGAATTAGTCACTTCAAACAACCTTCGATGGTTATATTGGTATCCAAAGTACGAACGAGATGGATGTTTGTTGTCCCAACCATTCTTTTAGTCCCGAGCCCAATAGGGAAAGGGGTCATTTCTAACAAGGTTTTCGTGTTGTTGATTCCTAGGTGTAGTGCTTCTTCCCTTATGCTGTCCGTTGGTACTAGTGTAGTGGAGTAGGATTGCCCCATAATACAGAACCTCTAGGTATAACCTTTCGCTCAAGACTAGAATCTAAAATTGAAACATAGCATCTGAGGTTGCATTAATCGAGGATACACGACAGAAGGAATTGTTCTATTTCCAAACTTCACCTTCAACAAGCGTAGATTTATTTCAAAAATTTTCCCGAATCGCGTGTCTTTCTCGTAAGACCGAGAGAAATAAAAAAAAAAAGAATCAAATCACACCATCTCTGTAATAGGTAAATGCCTCCTTTTCTCCTGAAGTTGTCGGAATTATTTGCAATAAGATATTGGCTACAATTGAAAAGGTCTTATCAATAAAATTTCCATTTATCCGCGATCTAGGCATAGCTAGCAATCCATTTTAGAATTCTTCTCATTCCCTCTCGGGGGAAAATGATCCCACAAAGAAAAGAATTGTACAGTACGAAATAACATAAAAATAGATTGTTTTGAAAAAAAAAAGATTATGGGCTTTTTATTCCAATTGTTCCTTTTTTATAGGAATCAATAAGAAATAGTCCAACCCGGTTCGATTTCATCCTAATGTAGTAGTATACCAACGAAGCGAACTATATCCGATTTCGTTGAAGTTACAGATTCAAATAACTCGAGAAATTTGTATTGAATTATGATACAAAGAAGAAAAAATCATTCTATGATGAAAATAGAATAACCACCTCTTTTTTATGTTATGTACATAGCAGGTATACAATCCACTATACAAAATGTTTTATCAATCTAGAATAGAGGGGTGAGGGAAGGGGTTTGTTGTTGAAAATTCTAAAGCCGGAAAGAAATTTGAGAATTTGTAAGGTATGGAATCGTAGTCTATATAGAATTATGATAGAAAGGTATCCATTAACCCTAGTCTAAAAAATCTAGACCTATTAATCAGTTGATTCGTTCTAATTCATTGATTTAATTGATTCGAATCGAATTTCTCGTAGGAGTCGTTTTTGCAAACCCCCTTTTCATTTTAAAAATTACAAATAAAAAAATTTCGTAAAAAAAAAATTGTCTTGGGGCCTCGAAAGATCTTCCTTTACTTTGATGAAAAATTTTCTATTTTTATTTGTAATATTTTGTAATATATAGTTAAAATATATAGTTAAAATGGATTGGTCATACCTATCCAATAATCTAGAATGAAATATGAAGAACTCACTATTCACTTGGTTTTTGATTCATAATCATTATGTAGGAGAGATGGCCGAGCGGTTCAAGGCGTAGCATTGGAACTGCTATGTAGGCTTTTGTTTACCGAGGGTTCGAATCCCTCTCTTTCCGCACCTTCACTTAATAGATCCATTTTATTAAAAATACCGGATCAAATAGCAATGGAGACCTTTATTCCACCAGTTAAACCTTTCAGTGATATAGATTCTCTATTCCTAATTCCATTCCGCGACTAGGAAGAATACCGGAAAGAATAGGAAAATAGCCCCTCGGGCTATGATACATAAATGAGATAAAATCGGAATCAAACCCGTATTTTTCTTACTTAACCTTAGGTTCATTTAATTTGATAAAAGGGAAGAAAATTGCCCGAACCTCTGCTATTTTATTTGAGTTTAGGTTTAATTAAGTTTGACGAGAATAATACTCTACGACTAGCAATTCATTTATTTTCAAACTGACCCATTTACTATCTATTATTTGATTGACCAGTCCTTTATATTGGAATGGGTGAAGAGTCAAATGGTTTGGCACTTCCGCCTGAGGGGAAAAWTTGAGAGAATTTTGAATCAGAGTTCTGGATTTTTGTTCATCCTTCGCCATAATAATATCTCGGGGTTTGCAGCGATAACTTGGTATATCTACTATGCGCCCATTGACTAAAATATGTCTATGGTTAACTAATTGGCGGGCTGCAGGAATAGTCGAAGCCATACCCAATCGAAAAAGGATGTTATCCAAACGCATTTCAAGTAATTGTAGTAAAACTTGGCCTGTTGACCCCTTGGCTTTTCCGGCGATATGAACGTATTTAAGTAATTGTCGTTCTGTAAGACCATAATGAAAACGCAATTTTTGTTTTTCTTCTAGGCGAATACGATATTGAGATTTTTTCCCGGAACGCGATTGGTTTCTAAGATCACTCCCGGCTTTAGGCCTTTTATTAGTTAGTCCTGGTAAAGCCCCCAGGCGGCGTATTTTTTTGAAACGAGGTCCTCGGTAACGCGACATAAAGACTCCTTAATTCTTATTTAGAATTCATTTCATTCTTTTTTTTTTGAAAATTTGATTTTACAGAATAAATCTAAACTCAAACTGAACTAAATGAAGCGAAGTTTGATGAAGTAGTGTACTTGTACTATTACTATACTATAAAGAAGAATGAGATAAATTGGATAAATAGTCAAACTTTCTATTATTATATATATATTAAGAATATATAAGATCCTTTTCCTGGCATAGTCAGGAGTTCCCCCTATAACTTAACCTATAATTTAAGAAATTCATGGGTTTTGGAAAGAGGGGAAGACACTTTTCAATATTCTTTGATTTCATTTGATTTCAAAGGAAGATTCTCAATTTTTCAAAAATTGAATAAAAAAATGAAAAATAGAAAAAGCCGGCTATCGGAATCGAACCGATGACCATCGCATTACAAATGCGATGCTCTAACCTCTGAGCTAAGCGGGCCCGCATTATAGTAATAGAAATTTTCTATGCATAGGAATTCAAGACACTATTACTATAAGTATAGTGTCTCTAGAAATATAGAAAAGAATAGAATCCATAATTACCAATAAATATTGGATATTATAGAACATAACGATTTATATAGCGATATAGCATTTTGATTTCTTTATCACAATTCTAAATTCGAATAGAATAATATTCGATAGTCAATCTTAAATATTTTTAGATAGTCAATTTTTTTTTATTTTGAATTCACATAACATTTGAAATTCTTTTTGTTACACTTCTATATTTTCTATCCTATAATATTATATTCTATTTCTCTATATTTCTTCCGAATTC